GACCTAAAAATAAATGTACAAAAAGAATTGAATTGTGTGAACCGAAAACTCAACATTGCTATTACAAGAATTGCAAAACCTTATGGAAATCCGAATATTCTTGCAGAATTTATAGCCGGACAATTAAAGAATAGGGTGTCATTTCGAAAAGCAATGAAAAAGGCTATTGAATTAACCGAACAAGCTGATACAAACGGAATTCAAATACAAATTGCAGGTCGTATCGATGGAAAAGAAATTGCACGTATCGAATGGATAAGAGAGGGCAGGGTTCCCCTACAAACCATTCGCGCGAAAATTGATTATTGCGCCTATACCGTTCGAACTATCTATGGGGTATTGGGTATCAAAATTTGGATATTTATAGACGAAGAATAATAAGCCTTTACTTGACCTGTCTTTATGTTTCGATTTTAGGATGGAATAAAAACTGACAACCTTTTTGATTTCATTCATTTTTTTTCATCAAAACAATTCTAATTTTTAATTCTATAAGGTTGAATAAAAATTCGTTTGACCCTTTGATAGAATTGCTATGCTTAGTGTGTGACTCGTTGGTTTTTTTTAATAAATAAAAAAAAAGTAAAAGCCCTATAGTATGAAGTATGAACTAATAAATATAGAACTAATAACCAACTCATCGCATCACATTATCTGGATCCAAAGAAGCAGTCAAGATATGATATTTTTGTCCTATCATTGCAGCAACTGAAATTTTTTTGCATTTGGCATAAACAATAAATCTAATGAACTGTGAAGCAAAACAAAATCTACAAAATATAAAAGGATACAGATAAATGGAAAGGTGAGAGAAAGAAAAAAAAATGAATAGAAAAGATATATGATTCCAATATGTAAGGTCTTTGAATCATTTCATAAAAGACAATGGAATAAAGCATCAATACAGATTCACAAAATTATATGATATGAATCTGTTCTTAGAAAAAAGTAAGAGCCTAGAGCCAATAAAGACTAAGAAGGTTGGCTCAAAAACAAATTTAATTAAGAGCTCCGTTGTATAATTCAGACCTAACCATTAATTAAGAAGCGATGGGAACGATGGAACCTGTGAATACAGAAGATTCAATTGAAAATGAATCCTACTGATTCATTTGGAAGGATGGCGGAACGAACCAGAGAACAATTCATCTATTCTGAAAAGTGAAAAAGGAACCCTACAGCTGAAATAGACATTGAAAGAGAAAGAGTAAATATTCGCCCGCGAAAATTCCTTTATTATTTTTTTTTATTGGATTGTTAAAATATGAGCAATCCAATAGAATAAAAAACAAAATAAAGATTTTTATAAAAAATATGAAATATTTCATATTTTTCTAATATCTATCTAATATCTAATAGTTATATATCCAAACTAATATAAAAATATCTAATAAATTAGATAAATCCAAAAGAATCTCTTGATCCAGTGTATTATTACATGTATATCTTAATTCAATATTAAAATTTTTCATTCGCGAGGAGCCGGATGAGAAGAAACTCTCACGTCCGGTTCTGTAGTAGAGATGGAATTAAGAAAAAACCATCAACTATAACCCAAAAAGAACCAGATTCCGTAAACAACATAGAGGAAGAATGAAGGGAATATCTTATCGGGGGAATCATATTTGTTTCGGAAGATATGCTCTTCAAGCACTTGAACCCGCTTGGATCACGTCAAGACAAATAGAAGCGGGGCGGCGAGCAATGACACGAAATGCACGTCGCGGTGGAAAAATATGGGTACGTATATTTCCAGACAAACCAGTTACAGTAAGACCTGCGGAAACCCGTATGGGTTCCGGGAAAGGATCTCCCGAATATTGGGTAGCTGTTGTCAAACCAGGCCGAATACTTTATGAAATAAGCGGAGTAGCAGAAAATATAGCCCGAAGGGCTATCTCAATAGCGGCATCTAAAATGCCTATACGAACTCAATTCATTATTTCAGGATAGTAATATAGAAACAAGGGAAATAGATCTTTGAGATAAAAAAAACCTTCACCTTCTGTTTTTTTGTTTTGGAAAAACAATATTTCTTTTTCTTTTTCGCCCTTTGCCTTTGCATTTGATTTTTGCATTGCATTGAAAGAACCGATACAAAAATGATATGATTCAACCTCAGACCCATTTGAATGTAGCAGACAACAGCGGGGCTCGAGAATTGATGTGTATTCGAATAATAGGAGCCAGCAATCGTCGATATGCTCGTATTGGTGACGTTATTGTTGCTGTGATCAAAGAAGCAATACCAAATACGCCCTTAGAAAGATCAGAAGTGATCAGAGCTGTAATTGTACGTACCTGTAAAGAACTCAAACGAGACAACGGTATGATAATACGATATGATGACAATGCTGCCGTTATCATTGATCAAGAAGGAAATCCAAAAGGAACTCGAGTTTTTGGTGCGATTGCCCGGGAATTGAGACAAAACTTTACTAAAATAGTTTCATTAGCTCCCGAGGTATTATAACACGAGAAGTAGGATATTTTAATTAAGAATTAAATAGTAGATTGTATATCACGTATATACCTTTCATTTTGAATTTTTTCATTTTATTTTTTTATTTAAAAATAGAAAAGTCATAAAAATAAAAGAAATAATAAACTAATAAAAAAAGCATGTTGATTATATCAAAATTCGGAGACACCGCGGATTTTAGTTCATCATGGGTAAGGACACTATTGCTGATATAATAACCTCTATACGAAATGCTGACATGAATAGAAAAGGAACGGTTCGAATAGCATCTACTAACATCACCGAAAACATTGTAAAAATACTTTTACGAGAAGGTTTTATCGAAAACGCGAGAAAACATCAAGAAAGAAACGAATATTTTTTGGTTTTAACTCTGCGACATAGAAGAAATAGGAAAGGACCATATAAAAATACTTTAAATTTAAAAAGGGTCAGCCGACCTGGTCTACGAATCTATTCTAACTATCAACGAATTCCTAGAATTTTAGGTGGAATGGGAATTGTAATTCTTTCTACCTCTCGAGGTATAATGACAGATCGAGAGGCTCGACTAGAAGGAATTAGTGGAGAAATTTTATGTTATATATGGTAATCCTTCTGATATCTGAATTGGATTCAAAATTTCCTATTTGTGAAAAAAAAAAGAGAAAAGATGGGTTGTCTAATATCACTCCTCTATTAGTTAATACTTTAAGGGGGTTTTGCCTGGAATGAAAGAACAAAAATGGATTCATGAAGGCTTGATTACTGAATCACTTCCTAATGGTATGTTCTGGGTTCGTTTAGATAATGAGGATCTGATTCTAGGTTATGTTTCAGGAAAGATACGACGTAGTTTTATACGCATCCTACCGGGAGATAGGGTTAAGATTGAGGTAAGCCGTTATGATTCAACCAGAGGTCGTATAATTTATAGACTCCGCAACAAGGATTCAAACGACTAGTGGTTTTTCAACTTCAGCACTCCTTCCCATGAGAATACAATTCGAGGTTCCAAATTTCAAGAAACTTATTTTCTTCCAAAAATCGGAATTAAAGTAAAGTAAGGAATGACAAATATGAAAATAAGGGCCTCCGTTCGTAAAATTTGTGAAAAATGTCGGCTGATCCGCAGACGGGGACGAATTATAGTAATTTGTTCTAACCCAAAACATAAACAACGACAAGGATAACCATTCTACTAACAAGAATTTTCGAAAAGATTTGATTGATGTACAAATAAAAAAAAATGAAGGATTTGTTTTGACATGAAATGGATATATCCATATATCTTTGACTCATATTTATGAGATGCTAAAATATGGCAAAACCTATACCAAAAATTGGTTCACGCAGAAATGGACGTATTAGTTCGCGTAAGAGTGCACGTAAAATACCAAAGGGCGTTATTCATGTTCAAGCAAGTTTCAACAATACCATTGTGACTGTTACAGATGTCCGAGGTCGGGTGGTTTCTTGGGCTTCCGCCGGTACTTGTGGATTTAGGGGTACAAAAAGAGGGACGCCGTTTGCCGCTCAAACCGCGGCAGGAAATGCTATTCGTACTGTGGTAGAGCAAGGTATGCAACGAGCAGAAGTCATGATAAAAGGTCCTGGTCTCGGAAGGGATGCAGCATTACGGGCTATCCGTAGAAGTGGTCTACTATTAAGTTTCGTACGAGACGTAACCCCTATGCCACATAATGGCTGTAGGCCTCCTAAAAAAAGACGGGTGTAGAAATAAGCATTGAAGAGATTTCAAGAGAAATAAATGATTCCAAGATATGATCAATTTTTTATAATATTACTATGGTTCGAGAGAAAATAAGAGTATCTACTCGGACACTGCAGTGGAAGTGTGTTGAATCAAGAACAGATAGTAAATGTCTTTATTATGGGCGCTTTATTCTCTCTCCACTTATGAAAGGTCAAGCTGACACAATAGGCATTGCGATGCGAAGAGCTTTGCTTGGAGAAATAGAAGGAACATGTATCACACGTGCAAAATTTGAGAAAATACCGCATGAATATTCGACTATAGTAGGTATTCAAGAATCAGTACACGAAATTTTAATGAATTTGAAAGAAATTGTATTGAGAAGTAATCTATATGGAACTTGTGAGGCGTCTATTTGTGTTAGGGGCCCTAAATGTGTAACTGCTCAGGATATCATCTTGCCACCTTATGTAGAAATAGTTGACAATACACAGCATATAGCTAGCTTGACAGAACCAATTGATTTGTGTATTGGATTACAACTCGAGAGAAATCGCGGATATCGTATAAAAACACCAAATAACTTTCAAGACGGAAGTTATCCTATAGATGCTCTATTCATGCCCGTTCGAAATGTGAATCATAGTATTCATTCTTATGGGAATGGGAATGAAACCCAAGAAATACTTTTTCTCGAAATATGGACAAATGGAAGTTTAACTCCGAAAGAAGCACTTTATGAAGCCTCCCGGAATTTAATTGATTTATTTATTCCCTTTCTACATGCGGAAGAAGAAAACTTATATTTAGAAGACAATCAAC